AGAGGAAATAACATAGTATTGTTCGATTCGTGAGGATACATAGAAGTGTATCTATTACTAAAGTAGGTACTAAAGTCTCGTATCTTACTTCTTATATTCTTTTCAATTTTAGATATATCTTTTGAAAAAAAGAAATTCCTATTGACTTTCTTAGATGTTCCTTTTCCCCATAGAGATATTGAATAAAACGAGCTACTTTTTATACTACTAATACTACTATAATCTTGAAAATGAATGCGCAAATACCCATCAAAGGTAAGTAAGTACATCCTAAACATATAAAATGCGGTTAATCCTGTTGTGAACCAAGCTATTAGTGCGAAAATTGGTGAGTACAACCAACTATCGTGAAGAATTTCATCTTTGGACCAAAAACAAGCAAGAGGCGGAATACCACAAAGAGAAAGTGTACCTAAAAAAAAAGTCGTTTTTGTAATTGGAACATATTTTGTTAAACCTCCCATAAGAACCATATTCTGATTTTTTTCTGGTGAATATCCAACAAGAGGTTCCATTGAATGAATAATGGATCCGGATCCCAAAAACAATAAGGCTTTAGAATAGGCATGGGTCATCAAATGAAATAAAGCAGCTCGATAAGAACCTATACCTAGAGCTAACATAATATAACCCAATTGAGACATTGTAGAATAAGCTAAACTTCTTTTAATGTCTCTTTGGGCAAGAGCTAAAGTAGCTCCTAAGAGTACTGTTATTATACCTACTAAACAAATGAGATTCATTATGTAAGGTATAACTATGAAAAGAGGAAGAAGCCGAGCGACAAGAAATATTCCTGCTGCTACCATAGTCGCAGCGTGTATGAGAGCCGAAATAGGAGTGGGGCCTTCCATGGCATCAGGTAACCATACGTGAAGGGGGAATTGTGCGGATTTAGCAACTGCACCGACAAATAATAAAAAGGCACATAAAGTAGCAAATAAAGAATTGACTCCATTATTATGGATCAAGGTATTCACTATTTGGAACAAATCCCGAAATTCGAAACTACCTGTTATCCAATAAAATCCTAAGATTCCTAACAATAAACCAAAATCTCCTATACGATTAGTTACAAAAGCTTTTTGACAAGCACTTGCTACAAGGGGTCGTGTGAACCAAAAGCCTATCAATAAATACGAACACATTCCCACTAGTTCCCAAAAAATATAAATTTGTATCAAATTGGAACTAGTAACTAATCCCAACATGGAAGCATTGAAAAAACTCATATGAGCAAAAAATCTCAAATATCCTTGGTCGTGAGACATATAATTGTCACTATAAATAAAAACCATGATTCCAACAGTAGTAATTAGTATTGACATAATAGAAGTAAGTGGATCGATTAAGTGTCCGAACTCTAATAAAAAATTATTATTGATGGTCCAAGACCATAGATATTGATAGGTCAAACTTCCATTTATTTGCTGAATAGACAGATTGGTCGAAAACCACATAACTATACTTAGTAGTAAAACACTTAGTAAAGCCCACATACGACGAAGATCTTTTATTGCTGTCGGAATAAGTAGAAGTCCAAATCCTATTGACATAGTAACTGGGAGTGGAAAAAGGGGTATTGTCCATGCATATTTATATGTATATTCCATAAGAAAACAAATTGTTCTTTTTTCTTATAATTGTTTCCGATTCACTAATTCTGCTGATCTCTTTTCGAAAAGAACAAAACAATAAGAAAAAATAGGAAAAAGATCAAATACAAAAATACAAATATTGGAATTATGACTTTTTTTTTATTAAATAATTTAAAGAAAAGTTTTAATTGGTCGGTCAAATATAAAATTATAAAATAATAGGATCAAATAATTAGTCAAGTTTATTACTTAATTAATAATTAACTGAAAACTATAGAAAAGAAAGATATTTTTGAAAGAATATGACATCATAGGAGATATTGAATAATTGGATTTTCCCTTTACATTATATTCTAATTATGTAAAATGTAAAATTCTGTAATTTATAGATATATGATATCTTTGTAGATTTAAGATAGATTTCATCTATTTAGATTAAATAGATGAAAGTTGAGTTACATATTTACTTATCTCTTTCTTTTTTTTTTCTATTTGTATGTTATGATATTATTGAGGGAATTTTGAAATTGATGTAATTCAATAGAATATTAAGTATAGATAATAACTAATAAAAAAGAATTTCTTTTGAATAATATATGTCTTTCACATACAACGATAAAAAAGAGTCACCTACCTTTTGAATGGCAGTTCCAAAAAAACGTACTTCTATGTCAAAAAAGCATATTCGTAGAAATCTTTGGAAAAAAAAAGGATCTTTAGAGGCAGTAAAAGCTTTTTCTTTAGCTAAATCTATTTCCACCGGACAGTCGAAAAGTTTTTTTGTGCGACAAAAAAAAGTCTTTGAAAAATCTTAATTGACATGGTTTAAAGAACTTCCACCAAATTTTCAATTTTGGAATTGGAAGGCGAATTATTCAATTTTACTAATGTATTGTATTTGTATTGAACTTCTCCTTATTAGTTAAAGCTAGGTAACATGAAAAATAAGAATCTTTCTGTCTACTTGATTCAAAGTATTTAGTATTGTGTATTTTCTTTTTTTTTTTTTATCATCTTTTTTTTTCTATTTTTTAGAGTCTTTCTTTATATATTCTTATTATAGAATATATTCTAATTAGATTCTATTAATATTCTATTATTTTTCTATTTATTGAAATTTCTATTGATTGATGATTTATATTGAATTCGTGAGATGGTTTTTTATTTCCTATGAATTGTGCTTTTCTATTTTGAAAAGCACAATTATGATAGACAAGGAATAATCTCAATATTTCATGATACTTTATACTAAATACTAAGGTGTTAGGTCTTAAAATGGTTAGAGAAAATTATGAATTTTATACCCCGACTGAAAACGAAACTTTTTAGTTCTTAATGTTTTGGATAAACAAGAGCTAGGGTTCTAGTATGGAAAAGTTGATTATTCAAACTAAAACTTAACTTACGAAGATAAAGATACTAATGAAGTATTATTTATATTGAACATTTCCATATGAATGGAAATGCATCTTTCTTCATTGTTTCCTAAACTATATTGAATATAGACAATTCAACATGAATTTCTTATTATTATTGAAGGTAAACCGCGCGCCCGCCGCCATGGTGAAATTGGTAGACACGCTGCTCTTAGGAAGCAGTGCTAGAGCATCTCGGTTCGAGTCCGAGTGGCGGCATAAATATGAAAAATATTAATTCATATTAATAATATAGACACAATAGATCTAATAGAATCTAAAATATTTAAAATATTAGATTTTAGATTCTATTTAATTCCCCAATTTAAATTATTTAAAAGGGACTCTTATTTATGATATTTGCAACCTTAGAACATATATTAACTCATATTTCCTTTTCGATCATCTCAATTGTGATTCTAATTCATTTGATTAACTTATTAGTATACGAAATCGAAGGATTACGTAATTCGTCAGAAAAAGGGATGATAGCTACTTTTCTCTTTATAACAGGTTTTTTAGTTATTCGTTGGATTTCTTCGGGACATTTTCCTTTAAGTAATTTATACGAATCATTAATTTTTCTTTCATGGAGTTTATCCATTATTCATATGATTCCGTATCTTGGGAATCATAAAAATGATTTAAGTGCAATAACTGCACCAAGTGCCCTTTTTACCCAAGGTTTCGCCACGTCAGGTCTTTCAACTGAAATGCATCAACCCGCAATATTAGTACCTGCTCTAAAATCTCAGTGGTTAATGATGCATGTCAGTATGATGCTATTGAGCTATGCAGCTCTTTTATGCGGATCGTTATTATCAGTTGCTCTTATAGTGATTACATTTCAAAACAAAATCGATTTTGTTTTGAAAAACAAGAATTGTTTAAGTTTAAGGAAGTCGTTTTTCTTTGGTAATATGGAATATTTGAACGAAAAAGGAAATTTCTTAAAAAAGACTTCTTTCCTCTCATTTCAAAATTTTTACAAATATCAATTAATTCAGCGTTTAGATTATTGGAGTTATCGTGTCATTAGTTTAGGGTTTACCTTTTTAACCATAGGCATTCTTTCTGGAGCAGTATGGGCTAATGAAGCATGGGGTTCATATTGGAATTGGGATCCTAAGGAAACTTGGGCTTTTATTACTTGGACCTTATTTGCAATTTATTTACATACTAGAAAAAAAAATGCAAAATTGCAAGATCAAGTCACGAATTCGGCATTTGTAGCTTCTATAGGATTTATCTTAATTTGGATATGCTATTTTGGGATCAATCTATTAGGAATCGGGTTCCATAGTTATGGTTCATTCCAATAGTTATGGTTCATTCCAATGAATATCTAATTGAATAAAATAAACTACATAAAGAATACATAAAAAAATCGTCTGATACACAATGAAATTTTGTGCAAGTTTTTGAGAACCGTTTAAATATAGGAATTATTCAAATGGTTCTCAAAAACTTTAGATGTATCTCATTACAATTCTAATTCACCCTTCCCTTCCTTTTTTTTTCATTGTACAACGAACGAAGAATAGTGAGAATAGGAAAGTTCAAGAATTCTAAGACTTTCTTTCCAATTACTGAAATTTATTGAATTTATTATTGAATCTAAAAAAATAATTAGTATCTATAAAAATAATTAGATAATAGAACTTGTACCTTGTCAACCGATAACGAGAGAACAAAATCAGGATAAATACCAATTCCTATTACAGGTAGAAAGAGACAGATCGAAACAAATAGTTCTCGTGGTCCAGAATCAAAAAGATTCGAGTTTGGAATATTGAATAGCTTGTATCCATAGAAAATCTGACGTAACATAGATAATAAAAAAATAGGAGTTAATATCATTCCAATTGCCATTACAAAAGTAATTAACATTTTTGACATGAAAAGATATTTTGGGCTGGTAATTATTCCAAAAAAGACTAAGAATTCTGCAACAAAACCACTCATTCCTGGCAATGCAAGAGAAGCCATCGAGAAACTACTAAACATAGTAAATATTTTTGGCATTGGGATAGATATCCCCCCCATCTCTTCGAGATAAACAAAACGTATTCTATCACAACTTGTTCCTGCTAAGAAAAAAAATGCAGCACCAATCAATCCATGAGAGAGTATTTGTATAATCGCTCCATTAAGTCCCATGCCAGTTAGAGAACCAATTCCTATAATTATGAAACCCATGTGAGATACGGAAGAATAGGCAATACGTTTTTTGAAATTGCGTTGACCGAGAGAGGTTGAAGCTGCATAAATGATTTGTATTATTCCTACTATCACCAACCAGGGAGATAATCTAGAATGAGCGTGAGCTAATAATTCCATATTGATCCGAATCAATCCATATGCTCCCATCTTTAATAAGATTCCAGCTAAAAGCATACATGTACTGTAATGTGCTTCCCCGTGAGTATCTGGTAACCATGTATGTAGGGGTATCATCGGCAATTTGACAGCATAAGCAATAAGAAAACCAAAATAGAGTATAATTTCCAATGCTGCAGGATACGATTGATTAGCTAATTTTTCTAAATCTAATGTTGATTCATTGGAACCATATAAACCCATACCTAGCACTCCTATTAAGAGAAAAATGGAACCCCCGGCAGTGCACAAAATAAACTTTGTAGCCGAGTACAGGCGTTTTTTTCCTCCCCACATGGATAAAAGTAAATAAACAGGAATTAATTCTAATTCCCACATGATGAAAAAAAGTAAAAGGTCTCGAGAAGAAAATGATCCTATTTGGCCACTATACATTGCTAACATCAAGAAATAGAAAAATCGCGGATTTCGAGTAACTGGCCAAGCTGCTAAAGTAGCTAAAGTAGTGATAAACCCTGTTAGTAAAATGGGTCCTATGGAAAGTCCATCGGTTCCCAGTCTCCAGTGAAAATCAAAAAAATCGATCCATTTATAATCCTCCTTCAATTGGGTTAATGGATCGTCCAATTGGAAATGATAACAAAATACATAGGTCATTAGAAGGAGCTCTAGGATACATATACATAAAGTATACCACCTATACACCTTATTTCCCCTATGAGGGAAAAAGACAATTGAAGAACCCGCAAATATGGGCAAAACAATCAGTATTGTTAACCAAGGAAAATAACTCGTGATAAAGACAAGATAAAATTAGACCAGAAAATCCCGCGCTCGGGAGAAGAATAATATATTTTCTTTTCTCGAGTACGGGCTTTTGTCGGTAAAGAGGAATCAAATGATTCAATTGGATTTTTTTATCACATATTAATAAGAAAGACCCATGCTGCGAGTTGTTTCATGCCATAAATAAACACGGATACTCAAAAAATCCGTTGGACAAGCGGATTCACATCTTTTACAACCTACACAATCTTCGGTTCTTGGCGCAGAAGCAATTTGCTTAGCTTTACATCCGTCCCAAGGTATCATTTCCAATACATCCGTGGGGCAAGCTCGAACACATTGGGTACATCCTATACATGTATCATAAATCTTTACTGAATGTGACATTGGGTCTATAAATTCCAGTTTTGAACACAAAATATTTTCGATCTGGTAAAAAAATAAAATGAAATAAATCATATATTTTCTATTGTAAAAACCAGACGAATCAATGATTTATCAATATTTTAAGAATAAATCTATTTTTGAATCTGTTTATGAGAAAGGCCAAGATACTTTGATTCTTATTTCAATAACCATGAACTATGAGTTTACGAATTCAATTCATGTTAATTTTCTTCTATTGCTATATGTATATTTCTATAAGACTAGAAATAAAATTAAGTATTAAGGATATTATGATATATTATAGATCAGATGAATATGGTTGTGATTAGGTTAGTAATAGAATAGGTTAGTAACTCGAAATCAGAAATATATATGAAAAAATAGAATAAAGAAAAGAAATAATAATAGAATAGTCTATTCTATTGAATTCTAATTCTATTAGATTCTATTGAGAATTTAAAATATTTTAAAAGTTTTATGTTTTTTTTCTATGTGAAAATAGAATAATTATGACTAATTATTCAGCAAATTTGATTGATTGATACGAGTTGATTTTCTGTTACGATAGATCGACGAAACAATAGCTAGCCCAATAGCTGCTTCAGCAGCCGCAATGGCTATAACAAAGATTGAGAAAATTTCTCCTTTTAATTGTCGACTATCAAATATATCGGAAAATGTGACGAGATTTATATTCACCGAATTCAGTATAAGCTCAAGACACATAAGTGCTCTAACCATGCTTCGGCTTGTGATCAGTCCATAGATACCAATAGAAAATAAATAAACACTTAAAAAAAGTTCATGCTCTAACATCATTAATAAATTCCTCATCTATCTCGATTCATTTGAATATGAACAAAAATGAAACTGATTCAGTTGACTAGAATAGAAGGATTACAAAGATATTCAAAGTAGATTGAAATCAAATGAAAAAAAAAAAAGAAGTTCTTATTTATTATTATATTAGATTATTGACGAGCCATAGTAATTGCACCTATCAAAGAAACTAAAAGAATTATAGAAATGAGTTCAAAAGGAAGATAAAAATCTGTGGATAAATGAATCCCAATTTGTTGAACGTTACTTATTAAGTCTTGTTCTATAATCTGATTTGATCTTGTAGTCCGAAAAATTCCAGACCATGACGTATCTGGGATAGTAGTCATTAATGAAAAAAAAATACTTGTACAAACCAGTGAAGTGATCCTATCTCCAATGGTCCACAAATAGGAATCATTGGAATATTCTGAACCGTTCATGAACATCACAGCAAATATTATTAATATATTTACGGCTCCCACATAAATAAGTAACTGCGCGGCAGCTACAAAATAGGAATTTAATGAAATATAGAATAAGGATATACAAACAAGAACCAATCCTAATGAAAAGGCAGAATCTATGGGATTGGTAAGTAATACTACTCCCAGACTTCCTAATATAAGAACTGATCCCAGAAATACTACAAGAATATCATGTATTGGTCCAGGTAAATCCATTATGAAATAAAAGAGAAATAAATAAGTCGAAATATTTCATGATCTTACTAAGGTTCCAGGAAAGGAACTCTTTTTTTATATGAGACTTTCTTAATTGAATGAAAAACAAAATCAATATCATTAGTATATATATATAATAAAGTTATTTAGCTAATCTTATTTTATTCCAAACCAAATCTTAGTAATTGGTAATCCGTTCTTGAACGGGTTTTTATTTTTTCATTTGATTTGTTGAATTCATAACTGTTTGAATTGTGTAATCTCCAATTATTGACATTGGTAATCGACCTAAAGAAATTTGATTATAATTCAATTCGTGACGGTCATAAGTGGAAAGCTCATATTCTTCAGTCATCGATAAACAGTTTGTTGGACAATACTCGACACAGTTACCGCAAAATATACAGACACCAAAATCAATACTATAATGAAGCAATTGTTTTTTCTTAATATCTTTTTCAAATCTCCAATCAACAATGGGAAGGTCTATTGGACATACGCGAACACATACTTCACAAGCAATACATTTATCAAATTCAAAATGGATTCGACCACGAAAACGCTCTGATGTGATTGATTTTTCATAAGGATATTGAATAGTTACAGGTAAACGATTTGTATGGGATAAGGTAATTATGAAACTTTGTCCAATGTATCTTGCGGCTCGTATTGTTTGTTTGCCATAATTCATGAACCCAGTAATCATAGGTAACATATTTTATATATCCATGAATAAAATTTATGTTTCTTTCTCTTGGTTGAGATAAGTTATTAATATAGAATATTCATTATTATTTTATCTTAAATCTTAATTTATTATTTTTGTTTATAGTGAAACAAGTTGAAAAGAAGTTGTCAATAATAGATTACCTAGAGAAATAGGTAAAAGAAATTTCCATCCAAGATTTAATAATTGATCCATTCTCATCCTAGGTAAAGTCCATCTTGTTGTGATAGAAATAAACAGAAACAAATAAGCTTTAGCTAATGTGATAAAGAGACTAATTGCTATTACAAAGACTCTAAACATTTTATTTATTCCAAAAAGTTCAGTAAGAGATATGTACGGAATAGAAAAATTCCATCCACCTAAGTAAAGAACTGTTACAAATAATGAAGAAACTAATAGATTTAGGTAAGAAGCAAGATAAAAGAACCCGTATTTTATACCTGAATATTCGGTTTGATAACCTGCTACTAATTCCTCTTCTGCTTCTGGTAAATCAAAAGGTAATCTTTCACATTCTGCTAGAGAAGATATTAGAAAAACTAGAAACCCTATGGGCTGACGCCACAGATTCCATCCCCCAAAACCATATTTGGACTGTGCCTCAATTATATCAACTGTACTTGAACTGTTAGATAATTATAGTCGATGATAACATCACTGCTCCCATCGCTATTCCAAAACCGTACATGAAACCTAAGCTTCATACGGCTCCTCTATGGCCACAAAGAAATGGATTTGTTTAGTATTATTGCTCTCCTTGAACCCTAGGTAAATACAATGTAAAGATAAACTGGAGGTTGGAGAGTCCCAATTCGACCAATAAAATTCTGTCTGCTAGAATAAGAAAAAGCACTTCCGAATTGATCTCATCCCTTATAATGATATTCTAATGAAAATAATCAAAAATTATCTTTGTTTAGCAATAACTTAATCCTTCAATCAAATACTGGTTCTATTCATAACTCGAAAGAATTGGGCATTAGTTAATGAATCATGATAAAAATTCCCCATATGCATATGTATGAAGAAAAGAATATTTCCTTATTATTCCCGTTTTATTCTTTGTTTTATTCTAATATCGTATTGCATTCTATTTATCTTGTTCCTGTTCTTCTTTCTGAAAACTAAAAAAAAAAAGAAGGTAAAGAAAATAAAGGATTAATTCGTTCTTGATAGTCATTTTTTTTAATAAGAGAATAGTAGCATACTCTAGATCGGAATCGTGGGGAAGTACTGCTTGATCATTTCTACCAACTCCAAGCCCTTTTTCTGATTCATTTTATGCAAAGTTTTATGCAAAAATCCCTTTTTTTTGATACCTTACATTATTTCCATTACTCATCCTTTGCGTACTTTGGTGTTCCTAACTGCCCACTTCTTTTTGATTGATCCCCAGTATCGTAATAAAAATAAATACAGTTGATCTTTTCCATCCGCTTCAAGATATGACGACTAAGAAAATAATCTCAATCTTGGGGTAAACAACTTATGTTTACTTCACTTTTCTTCTTGTACATAGGGAATGAGATTTTTCTTGTTTTACTGCAAATTGAGGAGCAGTTTTGTTTCACTCATATAACTATCTGGTTTAACTCATCGAACTGAAATTTTTCATAAAAAAGATGAAGATATTTATTCAAGATATTCAATTTCTTTATTTCATATTCATATTTACATATTGAATTCTATTTCTATAAAATAGAAATATAGAAACGAGATAAAAAAGTTCATGTTCCAACGAATCACACGTAGAGATATTGCTAACACACATAGAGTTAATGGTATTTCATAACTAATCGATTGAGCTGCAGCTCGTAGACCGCCTAAAAAGGAATACTTATTATTTGATCCATATCCTGACATAAGAAGACCAATAGGGACAATACTTGAAAAGGCAATCCATAAAAAAACACCTATACTGAGATCAGCTAAAACAAGGTGATATCCAAAAGGAATTACTAAATAACTTAGTAGAATGGATATAAACCCTATAGAAGGTCCGACCCTAAATAAACGAATATTACCTCTAGATGGAAGAAGATTCTCCTTCAAAAGTAGTTTGGTCCCATCCGCTAAAGCTTGAAGAATTCCTAAAGGTCCGGCATATTCAGGTCCAATACGTTGTTGTATTACTGCAGATATTTTTCTTTCTAACCATACAATGACTAATACTCCCATTGTGATTCCGAAGACAAGGGTTAAAATGGGGACAAAAATCCATATGAGTCCATATACTTCTTTTAAGTATTCTAATCTAGACAAAGAATGAATAGTTTGTACTTCTGTTGTATCAATCATCATTTCAACGATCAACTTCTCCCATAATGATATCTATACTACCTAGTATCGTCATGATATCAGCCAATTTCATTCTTTTAACTAGCTGGGGAAGAATTTGCAAATTGATGAAACCGGGTGGACGAATTTTCCATCTCCAGGGGAAAACATTATTATCTCCTATTAAATAAATTCCTAATTCTCCTTTTGGGGCCTCTACCCTTACATAAAGTTCTTGTTTTAACAATTCAAAATTGGGTGAAAGTTTTTTAGTCAGAAATCTATATTCAAAATTATTCCATTCGGAATTATTTGTCCTATGAAACCGCCGGTTTTCTAAATTCTCATAAGGTCCTCCAGGAATTCCTTCTAGAGCCTGTTGAATTATTTTTATGGATTCTTGCATTTCACCGATTCTTACTAAATAACGAGCTAATGCATCGCCTTCTTTTTGCCATTTGACTTCCCAATCAAATTTATTGTAACACTCATAGCGATCAACTTTACGAAGATCCCATTGGATTCCAGAAGCTCGTAACATTGGTCCTGATAAACCCCAATTTATTGTCTCTTCCCCACCAATAATGCCCACTCCTTCAACTCGTTCCAAAAAAATAGGATTTCGCGTAATGAGTTTTTGATACTCAACAACTTCTGTTAAAAAATAATCACAGAAATCAAAACATTTATCTATCCAGCCATAAGGTAAATCCGCAGCTACTCCTCCGATGCGGAAATAATTATGCATCATCCGCATACCTGTGGCGGCTTCAAATAGATCATATATTAATTCCCTCTCTCTTAAAATATAGAAAAAAGGAGTCTGTGCACCAATATCGGCCATAAAAGGTCCAAGCCATAACAAATGGGAAGCTATACGGCTCAGCTCCAGCATAATAACTCTTATATAACTGGCCCTTTTAGGCACTTGAACACTTTCCAATCGTTCTGGTGCATTTACTGTTATTGCTTCTGTGAACATAGTAGCTAAATAATCCCAACGTGTTACATAAGGCAAATATTGTATAATTGTTCGGTTCTCCGCTATTTTTTCCATCCCTCTGTGTAAATAGCCCAATATAGGTTCACAGTCAATAACATCTTCACCATCCAGAGTAACGATCAGCCGAAGAACACCATGCATTGATGGGTGGTGAGGACCCATATTGACTATTAAAAAATCTTTTCTTGTAGCCGGTACAGTCATCTTTTTTTTTCCTTAATTCATTCTTTCATGAATTTCTTAAACTGAAAAATAAAAATAACAAGGATAATAAGAAACTCAAAAAAGAAATTCAAATTTAAATCTAATTAACGAGTTTTTGGTTCCCGAATATCTAACTGATCCATTAATTTCTTATAACGCACTTTATTTTTCTTTGACAAATAAGTCAATAATCGTTGACGTTTTCCCAGAATTATTCGTAGACCCCTTTGTGATAAAAAATCTCTTTTGTGCAATTCTAAATGTAAAGTAAGTCTCCGTATCTTACTGGTAAAATGGAATACTTGAAATTCAACAGACCCACTATTTTCTTCTTTTTCTTCTTGTGTAATAAATGAGATGAATGAATTTTTAACCATAAATTAAGATTTCTATTTTTATTTTCTGTGAATTTTACCGATCAGGAAAAATAATAAGATTTAGTATGCCAGTTATTTTTAGTTAATATACATCAAAATTGGGTTTCATTCATATACTACTTTGTTTTTTCTTTATGTGATTCTTATGTGGTATATGTTTTGTATATTTGGATCAAATATACAAAACATAATAGACAAAACATATATGTATTCACGAAATAGAACAATTTCTTTTTACTTAAAAGGATTTCGCTCTTCCTAGTCAAAATTGGTACACTATGAAATCAGTATCGTATATTAGAATATTACACAGTATATATGTTTGTCTTTCATCTATCGAATATTTTACACGATATGTAGGAAATCCACTATAAATTATAAATCTTTTTTATTTTTCATTGGAATTGAATTCATTCTGAATTGTGAATACATATGTATTCTTGACATACTGAAACGACTGCTGTTATTGGTATCAAACCAATAGCGATTCATACAAGCTACATCTTCTAATCGATAATTGGGCCAAAGAAACAATTTGAATTTAATGAAATTTTTTCTATCTGTATTAATATGTTTGTACTCATTCAAAAATTGCCCACAGTTTCTTATTCTTTTTTCATTGCAAAATCTTGGATTTCTATCCACAACATTCAAATTCCGGGAATTGAAACAAATTCGAATTCTAAATTCTCTACGACGTCTCGGAGATAGAATATTTTCAGGAAGAAGTAAATCATAATGATTTTTGTCTCCACTCAAAAATATGTTGCTGTGTCGTGCAATGGGTTTTTCAAAAAACCCTTTCTTTTTTTTTATGTATTTTTTATTTTTTTGTTGCTTATTTTTATCGACCAATGAAATATCCATAGTTTGATATATAAGAGATTTTCCGTCCCTTTGTATAGATATATAAATTGGTTCAATAATAAATATTCCCTTTCTTATCAATTCTGCAAGAACTAGGTCCTTTTGAATCATCATTTTATCTAGATTTATTTCATTTCTTTGAATCGACGATATCACAATTTCCTTTGGATTTCTCAGTCTAAGTAGGAGACAATATATCCTGATATTTTTCATCATTTTCTTATTCAAGAGATCAGCCCATCTTAGTTGAAAAAGGAAATAGTTTTTGAAAAAGAAATCTAGTTCCATTTCATTATTGCTCTTATATTGTTCTTTTTTTATATCCTTTTTTCTTTCTAATATCTTTTTTATTTCTAATATTAATATTGCATAATCTTCTTCAACAGTTTTTTGATCTTTTTTTTTCTTAGAGGATTTCTTTGGATTTACGTTAATGTTTTTACTTTTTTCAATTATAGAAAACTGAAAAAATAGTGATTTGATTGGTATGATCCAAGGTTTATTTTTATATTCATCAAAAAGTAGTACAAATTCTGGGAAGAACCAAGTTTCTAGATTGGATATAATATCATGATTTGATGCGGTATCATATAACTTTTCTTTATTCATTCCCATGTAATCAAAAAAGAAATTTTTTTGATTGAATGATTTGATCTCTTGATAAATTGTAGGATAAAAAAGATCTTTTTTTTTCATTTTTTTTAAATTTTGAATTTCATTCTTAGTATTTTTTTGAATCTTGATGCCAATATGTGTATTGGTCCAGATCTCAATATTTTTTAGAAAACAAAGAGAAAGATGAAGAATTCTACAATCAAAATATTTTCTATCCAAATTTGTATTCCTCTCAATAGGATATCCTTTTTCTAGATCATTATTATTAGGTGTACTTACCAATATATAAAATGATTCAGGTTTCGATGTATTGAAATGATATGGAATTTCTTGGTTCCCTTTTCTTTCTAATGTTGATCCAGAAATGTAGAAATTAGGGAGGCTTATATATTTAGATGATAAAAGATCATATCTGTAATGTTTTTTCCATTTGTCTTTTTGACTCATAAATGAATTCACTGAATGAATCTTTTTATTCATGGAATAAGTAAATTGGTATTTTTTATCTAAATCTAAGTGGTTTGATTCCTTATTTTTAATCATAGGATGTTTCTTTATTCTATTTCGCCATTCTTTAGGCATTAATCGAGACTTTTTTTTTTGAGATAAATCATATTGATAATGACCTTTTAACCAGTTTTTCCATTCGTTCATTTTCATTATATATGTATGAGTTTTATTATGTCTTGATTTAGAATTCAATATCCCGTTTATCATACAAGAATCTTTGAAATGAGCCTTCAAAAAAGGATAGCTCCCTTGATATTTAAGTAAAGGTCTCCATTTATACTTATTAAGTAATTGGTTTTGTGATATTTTGTAAAAAACATATGCTTGCGACAGGGAAGATAAGTTCCAATAAGTAGTGGAATTTTTCTTGCTATTCTTAGTATTATCAGTATTTGAAAACAATTTTTTTCTAGTCAAAATAAAATTCATTCTATTTTTATTTGGTTCATTGTTGTAAATGGATTTCTTAAAGATCTTTTTTGTTGATTCAAAGAAAAGTTGTGCATTGATCTTATAAATGGGAATGGTGCATAGCAAAATATTTATGTATATTTTTTCAATGAATGATTTGATAAAGTAGTGTGATTTACGGATTAATCGGATATTTCTCCTTTTTACTATTTTCCAAATATGTTTCTGTGATCCCGATAATTTCTTATCATAAATTAGAACTATTTCTTTTTTTTTCTTGCCTTTTGCGATTCGTTCAATTCGATTCCTTATTTTGATTGTCTTATCAGAAAGATCTTTCATTCTTCTTTCTATTAGTGAATAATTGAACCAATTAAGCGTTCGATTTAGACCGGACGATTCGCGAATAATCTTATTATTTCTTTTCAAATCTTTTTTGTTTTCGTTCGGTTCATATACTTTTTCTTGCCTCAATTCAAATTTCTTATTTAGATTCTCCATTATTAGGTTGAGAATTTTGATTACTCCTTTTATTTCGTCTTTTCTAAAGGATTTTATTTTTTTTAAAGATTTGAAAACTTGTAAAAATAGATTTTTAACCTTTTTTTTTCTTTTTTGAAGTTCTTTATAAATAGGTTGAAAAAAAGAAGGTCGTTTTTGGGGAGGACCAAAGGGAAATTTAGCTTCCTTTCCCCAGACTGTTAAAAAACAAAAATCTTGTTTTTGCTCTTTTTTTTTCATTAGATCTCTATGATAAGATTGTGCCTTATGTTTTCTCCAAGGTTTTAAACAGAAAGGATATTTAATCTTTATCTGAATACCGTCGATTAACATCTGAATACTGTTGTTTAACCAATCTTGGTTCAATTCTTTTTCTGGTAATTCAACACCATTATAGGTGCATTTAATATGCCTTTCTCTATTCCATTCCTTAAAATCTTCATCCCATTCAGTAATTTGGAATAATAACATACGGAAAATATTTTTAGTTATTATTAAGAAAGGCAATATAATGTTTTTTCTAAGAAAAGATTGGGTTACTAATAGCAAACTTCTTATTATGTGAAGAAATAGAAAGGTATCCCAAACTTCTGATATTTCTGTCTGTTCATTTTTATATCTTTTTTCTTCTTTCTCCTGTTCTTCTTTTGTATCTTCATAGGAAATTTTGAATTCTGATTCTTGTTCTCTGCCCATCCAATTCCTAAAAAAGAGATTCTTCATTTCGTTGATATCAAAAAACGAAAAAAAAGATGGTTTGTCTAGACGATCCAAAAAAAGAGGGGAATGTACATTTACTTGAAAGAGGCCCCAAATAACTGTTTTACGTCTTTGAGCGCGCATAGATCCTTTGATTAGATTGCGACGAAAATCTGATTGTTCTGAGTAATGTATAAAAATAACCTCTCCCTCTTCTCCCTCTTCCATTTGAGCATCATTTTTATCATCCTTACTAATATTATCAAGATCAATATCTTGAATACTATAAAGAAAATTGTTCTTCGGATCATTATCATCATAAATTATCACATGTTGGAATCTTCTTGAATTAATATCGTAAGATTCTTCTTCGAATTCTTCTTCATTTCCTTCTTCTTCTTCTCCCAAATTCTGGTTTAATTTGTATGACCATCGAGAAACTTTTTTACTGATTTCTTTTCTTCTAATTCCAATATATTTATTTTTCAGTGTTTTTTGATCTTTTTTATGTGTTGTAATTACATCAAATACAAATTGCAAATATTTTGCTTGACTTTCTGAATCAATTCCTTTTTCTTCTGTACAATCAAAAAAAGATTGATGGTTAAGTTTTACGGAATCATTAAGAAGTAGATAATGAATCTTATTTAGAAAAAAAAACTCTACTAAATCTTCTGTATCTGTATAAGTATTCATGATTGTATGTGAATCTAATTTTTTTCTCGTTCCTCGATAAGATCCGTTCAAAAAAGGATCATATGCTTTTGGCAAGCATTTTTTTTTTTTTTCATCATCACATAATATGATCCTTTTTTCAAGCATATCTAAACTAGGAGATCTCTCATTTTTTTCTAAAATTTGGATTCGACTTCTCAATTCATTGTTCAAATTGCACTTTTTTTTTTCATTAGTATAAATCCAAGAATTATAAAGATCTTCGTCATATAGTTTTTCTATTATGTACAAAGAAATTATTCGTTCTAGCATTTCCGAAAAAGTCGATAAACTGGGCAGATATGTAAAGGATATTATTTGTTTTCCATCATTTGTACATGGAAAAAAAAAAAATTGTGACATTTCATTACGTAAAGCATTTTGTAATATATCATTTTTTATATATCGTAATGGACGATTCCATCGTTTATAATCGAAAAGAAAAGTGACAACAGTTTTTTCAATCTTTTTATTCATTCTTTTCTTTTTCTCTTCTTTCAGTCTTCCCAATTCCCAATTCTCTTGATGGTTCTCCAGATCAGAATCTTCGTAAACTAGGCTATC